ACGAACGATCGGCTCATGTTTGAGCATGATGAATCACTTCATGCCGACCTCTTGCTAATAAACTTTCCGGCCTCATATAAGAATGGAAAACTTGAGCATTTTCTGCATTGGTGGATGAAGAATCGCAAACATAATAATTTTTGGTTAACCATGTTCCCAGAAAAAAGATACTTTCGAGAAAGGACGAGCACGGCTGAAGTGGCTATACATACAAATCTATTTACGGATCTATATGCTTCGATTGGAACTGGAAGTTCCAGAACAGGAGGTTGGTATACCACCATAATGAAACTGCCTTTTATTTTTTTTATTCGGATAGGATTTATGTTGGCTTCGTTGGGAGGCTTGCCTAGTTTGTTACGTCAGCTCCAAAAGGATAAGTTGCGTTGGAATCGAGAAAGTTCCGTGGAGTTCATAATTGCATAAAAGGAGTCAAAGTAGTGGCTGCGGCGCGTCAAGGCACTTCTTCGGCGGTCTCCGTCTCGCCCGCCTGCCATCAGTAATAGGAAAGCTTTCAATCAATAGAAATCGTATTCGTGAATAAATCCCCTTTGTTTGAATCCAATATTATGCACTTTTTTTCGGTAGCAGGACTCTCTTCTGTCCGTTTGAACTCTTGAGCTGGAGCAGGAGAACGGAATAGGCATCCATTAGCGGAGGAACCCCTTCGCACGACATCTATGAAAGCAGCAGTGGGCGAACCGGCGGTGAACAGGAAGAGGGAGGACCGCCCGATCGCTAGGAAGAAGCAAGCCTATTCCCCGCGCGGATGTCATTGCTCACTAGCTCCTTTCGTCCCTTCCAACGCACCATCAACAAAAAGAAAGAAGAATTCTGAATAAAATGGACTACTAGAGCCGCGGGAGCGAGCCATAAGCGAGCCTTGTCGTAGTATTAGGAGCGATGGAGCTTTCCCAGTGAAAGGAATACGTAGCGAATAAGGGGAAGAATAGAAAAGCACTCTTCGGGGCTCACTATTGCCTCTATTACATAACCTTTCTCGAGGAACGCCTGGTCACTTAACCTATTAGCCTGGCTTAGGTCGAAAGGGCTTCCCTTTTTCCTGCTTGACCTTCGTAGCGCATCAAAGAGACTTCACTAAATCACTTTTTTCTTTCCAAGTAGTCAATTAGACTAGAGCCAACTATTTGATTCGGCTACACTTCTTGACTTCATGAATTTACAGATTGAAAATGAAAAAAGGCAATCATTTAGAGGGGGATTTGCAAGTCTTATTCACCACTTTCAACTGACTCCTTATCCAATCAACAGAAAGCTACTACAGAAGTCTCGGCTTACTATCTTAACCAGCAAGAAAAGGTGAATGGAAAATTGCCTCAGATATCTTTCTTTCAAAGCCGTGCTATCTAGCTCATCTTTATGCAGGAAAGGGATGCGCGTGACTAAGGCTATACGCTGCCCCAATTGCTTCTTCGCTCGTTCTCAAGAATTCGATCTTTTCACATCGCCAAGCTTCTACGGTACCAAAGAAGAAGGAAAACTTTCTGTTGATTCTCTGTTCACATTCTCTTTCAATTCCTCTGCATAATAGACACACATTCCCAGCAGACTATCTAGCTTCTTTGAACAATCTTCTTGCTGTCTCTGAACCTTCTTCTCAGAAAAAGAATGAGACCAAAGAGCCCATCCTTAGTTGTTTTGTTTTCTAAGTTCCGTTTCCTTTTATTAGTCTGAGTTCATCTTTTCCGCTTTCAAGCGTGTACACACACTGAAAAGGGAGAATAATATCCCTTTCATTAAATAGGTAGCTCACTGGAGCAAGCAACGAAGTGCCATAGGGTTCAGGATAAACTTATACTGAAGTAGGTACAATCTCTTTGTGGATCAATCTATAGAGTTCATAGAGAAGTAAAAACCTGAGATTAGAGTTGGAGAAAACCGCATAGAATACGAAAAGCAAAGGCGAAGGTAACTTTACATCTCAGTCGAAAGCGGTGAATCCGGATCCATTTCATAAGTGGACTGGGGAATCTCAATCTCAAAGGTCTTCGCTCGGTTCCATAGTTCAATCTAAAACCTGTGAGGCTGGAAACTTCTACAACAATATTACATATTCCCATCACCAGTAAACGATACAGTAAACCTTTAAATAGGTTCACTCTCGTCCATGCTCAAGGGGTTCCTCCAGCCGTCCTTCTGAAAGGTCCTCTTCTACGGCTCAAGGTTCAAGCTAAATAAATAAAGTTCCTTTTCTCACTTAAGCGGATACTCCAAGTCAAATCAATACTTTAAGGAAAGACTTCCCAGCGCAGTCAAGCAAGATAGGATTCTCAACAGGATAAGTTCCATGGACAAGGCGAGCTAGCAGCGGTGCTTTCCTTCCGTGCCGTAGGTCAATGAAATGATCTTTTTCAGCACGAGAAGTCTCATTAACTAGTTGATGAGGAGAAGTCTCAAATGCTCTCATTTGAGGAGAAGGAGAGAGTTACAGGATCCGAAGGAGATGGAAGAACCTGGCCAAAGTAAGTGTTGTGTTCAACCGTTAGTAAGTAATATGGGTTGGCTGGTTGGAAGGACAGCTTCAGTATCTTACGGCCTGACATTACATATGCTGTGAATCGTTTAAGTCAATTTGTTGCTGCTCCTCGAGTTCCACATATGCAGGCTGCCACTCTAATTCTCCATTACCTCAAGAATTCTCCTAGACAAGGTCTGATGTATTATGCAGATTCAGAGATTCAACTTAAAAGCTTTGCAGACTCTGATTGGTTTGGATACCCTGATACCCAGACGATCGATCACCGGTTTTGCTGTGTTCTTGGGTCAAAATCTGATCTCCTGGAAGTAAAAAAGTAGTATGTATGAGTTGAAGTGAAGGGCGAGGTTCAAACGAGGAAAGGCTTACGGTGGATACCAAGGCACCCAGAGACGAGGAAGAGCGTAGTAAGCGACGAAAATGCTTCGGGGAGTTGAAAATAAGCGTAGATCCGGAGATTCCGGAATAGGTTAACCTTTTGAACTGCTGCTGAATCCATGGGCAGGCAAGAGACAACCTGGCGAACTGAAACATCTTACTAGCCAGAGGAAAAGAAAGCAAAGGTTGAATCTAGTTCTCGGAGTTGCGTCTGCTCTATCATATCTGCATTCAGAATGTGAGAGAGAAAGAATTCATAGGGACGTTAGTTAAGACTTGAAATATAATGCTTGATGCAGAATTCAATGCCAAGCTAGGAGATTTAGGCAGAAGTCTATGAACATAGTTCTATAACCAGGGAAGCTACAATACCAGCTGGGAAAATGGGAGATCTTGCTCCTTAATATGTTTATTATGGTGTTCCATCACAGAAATGTTTACAGCTTCGGTCTAGTGGTGCTAGAGGTAGCTACAGGGAAAAGGCCTGTCGGATGATGCTGGTACGGTGCTTGTTGATTGGTATGGAGCTACTGGGAGAAAGGGAAACTGATTGAGGCAGTTGATCCAAAGTTGAAAGGGACGTTTAGTTTCATTTAATGCAGTGGAGATGCAGAGAATGCTTATGGTGGGACTTTACTGTGTTCACACAAATCATATAATGAGAAGAGGCGTTCCTCGAGGCGTTCCTCGAGAGGGAACCTCTTCTTAGGCTTGCTCCCATATTCTCCATGGTTGTGGGGGTTGCTTCTTTATTCTTTCTTGGGTGGTCTTTCTCAACGTTATTCGTCATGGCTGATTCTAACTCAAATAAATCCGCCTCCAACACTTCATCTGATCAGGTCAGTATGCAGATTACCTCTGTAAAGTTGAATGGTCATAACTACTTGTTATGGGCACAAGCCATTAAAGTAGCTCTCGGAGCTAGAAAATAAAATGGAAGTTTCTCTTGAAAGATCCTCCTTCCATATCTGATAGGCATTGTGCAAAGGAAGATTTTTTATGTCTGGTTCTATCTGTCTGTGCTTGGTCTGGACCCTTAGTTCTTGCAGGTGTAAGCGTGCTCCCCATGTAGTTTTCTTCGTTCCCGTGTATCAGGTGCGAGTGTAACGAGTTTGTTTGAAATAAGTCCAATGAGATGATACGAAAACAAAGAGTGAAAAGCTGGCTTAGAAGAAAGTATAGTGGGGCATGGTTTAGAAGGTAGGTTACCTGCTCGTAAGAGGCAGTCTAACTTAGTTAGAGGAAAAGCTTGCTCATCAGAAGGATAAGCAAGGTTTGATGAATTCTCCTAGAAGGAAGATCAAAAGTCAAGGTCTTCAATAGTAGTATAGTAGGGAACATATCACAACCAGCAAGCGTATTCACGTCAACATTTTAGCAATCGAAGTCGGAGTGAGCCGATTCAATGTCTACAGGGCGTCTGTGTAACACATATCAAAGCGTCTGTTGCCAAGCCTAATATCTGATATCTGTGTTAGGAGGAACGGAGTTGGCTTCTCCCGTTGGTCAAGCGCCTTGCCCCTAACAGCTGATTCACTAGCTAGTCCTCCAACTACTCTTACTGGAACAGAAAAGACTAGCACTGGATACGTGAACATTTCTAAGAGCTGGTACGTGAACTGCGGGTACGCTTAGAGCTTCTCTTCCCCCAGGACTGGATACTCTCACGCCGCTTACTCAAGCACTAGCAGCTTATTTGTCGACTTCTCTTCTTTGCTTTCTTACACTCTGATTTGCAGCGAATCAAGCGTCTCCCCAGTGAGTTTTCTTTCCCGCTTTCTTTCTCTGTATTATAGAATAGAAATAAATTCCTCCCTTACAGGAAGTTTGTTCGATAGGACAAGTACACCCGAAGGGAGAGGGTTCTACGCTACTTTTACGATCTTTCCTTTCAGTCGAGTAACTAAAGTCCTGTAAGGGGAAACCTATTCCCAAGCTAACCAAACCAGGGAAGCTAGCTCATGGGATTGGTTGGCTAACAACAGGCGTTCCTCGGAGTGAATAGATGGGGGGATAAAAGAGAGGATCAGGGAGTCATCGGATCGGAGGGTTTCCCACCAAGGAATTCATTTCACGATTCGTATGTCGATCACTGTCTTCGATGATAAAGGGCCATGTGATAAGCTAAGAACCAGGAGCTGCGCCCTTGCTATTGAATCTGCTCTCACTGTTCTCGAAGAAGTTGCTATTGAATCAATCAGCTGTGAACGAGTCGGATGTTGCAAGAAGAAGGGCTTTGGTTCTATCTGTAGAAAAAAAGAACCTATTCACCAACAACCTCTGATGAGAATATAAGAAGTTGCAAAGATCGCTTGCTACATTAGATAGGATACAAAAGATAGGATAGAAAGCAATTCCATTACAAAATCCGGTGCTAGAAAGATAGGTTGAACTCGGCAAGGCAAGAACACAACACTTTTGATTTTCTCACAAGAAGAAGCTGCTAAGATAGGTTGTTCAAGGTGAACCAAAGATAGAAGGTTAGCGGCATTGCACACTAGCCCAAACTGATTGAGATAGAACCTCTTCTTCAAGAAGATAGGTGGAATCAAAGAATTCCGACAACGAATCTCCCGAGGACTCAAGACCGATCCTTTTTCGGCGGATCTGTCCTTGCCTCTTTCGTAGTAGATAGAGCCATGTAAGTTGGTTGTTCTCAAGACAGAAGTCTATTCCGGTTTGGTTTGGAAGGAATGAAAAAGAAAGTGGTTGTAGCTCACTTCAAACAGTAGGGTTGGATCGGAGGAAGAGAGGTCTGACAGAGAAGAGGTCTCCAGAGCCTGGGCATAGGTGATATGTAATAGTTTACACCAAGCCAGGTTTATTGCAACTGAAGTAAAGCAGTTAAGTACCTGGGAGTTGGAACTGTTAGAGTTATACCCGCTTGATATTATTGGGAAAAGCAGAATCAAATGTATCTATTAATTAGGCCTGTCAAGCTAACCAGAATATCAAATATAGTACCAGACCAGTGGGAACATCAGCACCCTTAACTTAAGAGAAACTGAAGCAGCTTAGAGTTCCAATCATAGTTCTCCATTTGACGTGACGCGAATAATAAGCGTGTAATCATTGTCAAAAGCTAATACCTGTTGTGGGATATGCCCTGTAGGCAGGAGTAGGAAGGTCAGCTAGGAAATCAACAGATAACAACAACAACGGAGGGAATGGGTTCCTCCGGCATCTAGGTAGAACCTTCCAGAAAACCGGGAAAGTAGGGCATCATATAGTAAAGCAGGACTAAAGAAAGGATCTTTGACTGTCCTAGAGAGCTGAAATCGATCGTACATTTCACCAACTTCCATTTCAATAGCTGCCAGAGAGAAGTAAAGTGAGAATATAGGTATTGCATTGGTCTGGGAAAGCCCTTCCTAGGGACCGGGGAAGCTTCATGGCATTTATCCTACTCTGTTGCCGGGGAGGATAGCTCCTTCATTGACGAAAGGTGCTTCAGTGACCAATGTTGGTGCCATTTCTTCTCTTGGAGGAATGGTAGTTTTGTAGTGTGCTTTTAAACTCCAAAGCTCACACGGTGTGCCTTCCCATATATGCTGTCTTCACAGAAATAAAGAGATGACACCTTCTTACCATCAATGTACCCTTTTTTCACCAGCAGTTCTAGCCCTTTTTGACTCATGTGGCCTAACCTGCTGTGCCACAGTGAAGTTTCATCCTTCTTGTCCTCAGTTATGAGAGCTTCTGTCTCAACAACTTTGCCTTGTAGGAAGTATAGACTGTCGTACTGTGAACAACTCTGCAACCCTTTAGCACTTTCAAGATTCAATTTTCACCTCTATATGCACAACCCTGTGAATCCAGTGTTCCTAGTGAGATAAGGTTTCTCTTTAAATCTGGTACATACCTCACTTGTGTCAGAATCACCACTGTTCCATCCTCATTTAGGATCTTTATACTTCCTATTCCTTTCACTGATGATGTTGTGTCATTTCCCATCTTGATTATCCCTGTGATCTCTTCATTCAATTCATCAAACCACTCTTTCTTGGGTGTCATGTGGTAAGAACAACCTGTGTCCATGATCCACTCTTGTTCAACCAGATCAGTAATATTCAAGGCTTCAGCTGCATATAGGACATCCACACGCTTGACCTCTGTTCCTTTTACCATAGCAGACTCTCCTCTTACTGTGTTCTGGTCTTTTGTCTTATCATGATAAGCCTTTCTACTGGGACAATTCTTCTTAAAATGTCCTTCTTCCCCGCATGAACAGCATCCCTTCTTTCCCTTTGACTTTGATCTATTTCTGTTCTTGTTTTTGTTTGAACCTTGATCTCGGCATATGAGATTGATTTCATCGAAGTTGAGTAAGAGTCACTCCGTACCTCGGCGAGCTACACACAAATCTTTCTTTTCATTTTATATAGATGCAAAAGTTAGCAATCCAATTTTCCTTCGTAAGAGCACATCAGAAATCCAAAACTTTCTCTTTATATAGCGAGGATTTGATGAAACCCTATTTTAGCTCTACGGAGCACATCAGGAATCCAAAACTTTCTCTTTATATAGATGGAAAAGTAAGAAAAAAGGAAAAAAGAGAAGAGTTTGAAACAAAACTAAGGGAAGTAGCTACGATCGCTCGCAGGCCGTTGCTCGCTCCCTCCAAGTGTTGAACAGAGATAGCTACGATAGAACACAGCTAACAACCCATGACAGAATAATATGTATATAAGAAGACGGCTGCTTAGAGGAGTGATCTGTTCATCTAACTCAAAATATTGTAATGTAAGAAGAAGAAGAATCTTACGCCCAAAATTCCCATCTCTTTTTTCTTGGTTGGACCAACCGGCACCAGTCATTTCCGTCTTCCTTAATTGGGAGAGTCAGAATCAGTCTCTCTTTGTTTGGGGGGGGAGCGGAGCAGTCAATGAAGGAACCTTTGCTTTGAAAATGATTGTTCTAAAATGGTTATTCCTCACAATTTCTCCTTGTGATGCAGCGGAACCATGGCAATTAGGATCTCAAGACGCAGCTACACCTATAATGCAAGGAATAATAGACTTACATCACGATATCTTTTTCTTCCTCATTCTGATTTTGGTTTTCGTATTATGGATCTTGGTTCGCGCTTTATGGCATTTCCACTATAAAGAAAATGCAATCCCGCAAAGGATTGTTCATGGAACTACTATCGAGATTCTTCGGACCATCTTTCCTAGTCTCATCTCGATGTTCATTGCTATACCATCATTTGCTCTCTTATACTCAATGGACGAGGTAGTAGTAGATCCAGCCATTACTATCAAAGCTATTGGACATCAATGGTATTGGACTTATGAGTATTCTGACTATAACAGTTCCGATGAGCAGTCACTCACTTTTGACAGTTATATGATTCCAGAAGAAGATCTAGAATTGGGTCAATCACGTTTATTAGAAGTGGACAATAGAGTGGTTGTACCAGCCAAAACTCATCTACGTATTATTGTAACATCTGCTGATGTACCTCATAGTTGGGCTGTACCTTCCTCAGGTGTCAAATGTGATGCTGTACCTGGTCGTTTAAATCAAATCTCTATTTTGGTACAACGAGAAGGAGTTTACTATGGTCAGTGCAGTGAGATTTGTGGAACTAATCATGCCTTTACGCGTGCGCCCGGAAACATAGGCCGACTGTTGAGCCCACTCTGGCTCAGCCGCACCACCCGGGGGTGCGAGCCACCCGAGAAGCAAGCTATTACAGCGAGCGGCTGGAGCTGTAGGGAGCCGAGGAGCAAGGCAGTAGATAAGATAGAAGAAGGGGCCAGGCACCCGGTGGAGCAGAGGGGACGGTTAGGATAACGAACTTGAAACGCGGAGCCCGAGCGGCTGGCGAGCGAGTGGTTAGTGGCCAATAGCGCCCTAGTTGATGGCATTCCTCTCTGCGGCTGGCACTCGAGGAACCACAGGGCACTCCATACAGAGCAAGCAAGTCTTAGGGATGAGACGCCCGCGCAAGGACCTCAATTCTCATTAGGAGGTCGAACCAAGGACCTATGGAAGTCGGGGCTACCCCGTCCCCATGGGCAACGCAATAGTGTCCTGAGGGAGGAGTTTAGAGGCCTTATAGTAGCATGGACTTCTTTATCTTTCTAGGTCATGCGAAGGGGGCCAGTCCAAGATCGTACTGTTCCTCTACAAAGATAATAGACGCTCTCAACGGCTAGGCGCCACTCTCTTTCTGAGTTATTCCAGCTTCTTCATGATTTCGTGCCGCGGTGAACAAACAAAAAAAGAAGGCCGTCTCAGCGGAAGGAGAAGGACCTGCAACGGCAGAGACTACTGACCCTCTTCTTGTTCTTAGCCGTCTATTACGAGTCCGGGAAGCCTGGAATCATAAATATGAGGGATCCAGAAGGGTGGGCAGGGCGTTAGCAAGGTTTTTTATCCCCTCTTCCCGGTCAAGATAGATGGGAAAGGAGTCCTATCAAGTAAAGGCCATAACCAGCCTCTTTTTTTATGTACACCTTTCTTTGTTTCAGGCTCTTCAAGACCTTCCTCCTGCTAATCCGGCCATTTCCGAACCTGTCTTTCCCACCCTTCTCAATTCTTGCGATTCCTAGCCAGCCCCCTTAGCTTATTTTGCTTTATAAAACCACTTTTCCCTTTTTTCAGCTTGCTGCTCGCTTTCTCGCTTCCGAGAGGTGCTTTAGCAACTCGACTGAAAGGAGAGGGCCGAAGGCGCCTGACTTACGGTTTCAAAGCCTGGCGCGAAGCGAAGGGATTGGATTTCACCTATGATCAGATTAGTGGGCAACCATTGTTGACTTTTTTCGTGGTGTTGTTGACGTTGTTGAAAGCTAATTTCGAAGTAGGCCTTGCTTTTCTCCGCTGGGAGCAGCTCACACTATGGTGGAGGAGGTGCCGTGAAGATCTAGGAGTGTGAGCAGTACGAGCTGAAAGGCTCCCATACTGTTTGGAGGGCAGGGGGCATAGATGCCAAAGAAAGCTGACCCCTATCTATCGTCGTAGAAGCTGTTCCTAGGAAAGATTATGGTTCTCGGGTATCCAATCAATTAATCCCCCAAACCGGGGAAGCTTAAGCGGAAATTGAAGAGTAAGGTGAGGGAGGGGGAAGAGCTATCAAACTTTAGAGGCTTAACTCGCTCGCTCTAACGCTCGTTTAGTAGACAGCTCGTCAGTCAAGTACGTAACGAGCCTTGTCTACGAAGCTCCGCTCCCTCGTCTTGCTTGCTTCTGGCGAAGCTTCTAGCACTAGAAAAAATAGGCTTGTATGGCAGGAATACCACTTTTGAGGCCGATCACTACATAGGAGCGATAGCGAAGCCAAGCCGTATAAAGGCGAGCAGCCCTTCTAGCAATAGCAAACGGCCTACTTATAGCCTTTTCCCCTTTATTCGGGGACTTCAACGGGTCTTCCAAGCTCATAAACTGGAAATTCTTCACGTTTTCTTCAGACAGTGGGAATGAATTCTATTACTTGATTGACATTGACAGATATGTGTATCACACCGAACAAGCAATATGCCGATATGCTTGATGTACCAGCCAAGCCAGCTCGACCGTATACAGTATAAGGGATTCGCCTTTGCCTCAGACAGAAGAAGAACAGAAGTACTACCGGGAAGGGAAGCCTGACATGGGTAGATATTTATTTGAACAAAGGAACTCAAACCGGTACCAGAAAGCAAAGAAGAGATGGAATTCCTGATTGAACATATGACCGACCTACAAGAAGACGAAAATCAAATTCCTAATTCCATTCTCTGAACTAAAGGGATGTCTCTAAGCAGCCAAGGCCAAGAGCAAGCAGGAGTGGTCCTATCCGCCCATTCATTTTTAAGTGACTTATAAGACGTGAGAGATACTCTAAAGTCATAACGGGGAAGGCCAGAGACTTCGTTCAAATGGGGGGAGGTTTTCTCTTCAATAAAATGAAAGGCAGGTATTTTTATACGAAAATTGAGAATTCAATAATAAATGTTCACTTGAGATTAGGTTCGCGAAGAAGAAGATCACAAATGAGATCTTGAGCTTGAAGCTTACTCTCCAGAATCGAAAGATCTCTTATCCCCGAGGCGAGGATGGCTTCATAAACCTTTTTTTTCCGAAGGAAAGATAGATAAGGGGTTTCATCCATATTTTTCTCCCATTTACGTATCACGTTCAGAGATTTTCATTCGTTGTCCGCTCTTTCCGTTTTTTTTTCGTACAAAACAAAAGTAATTAGAAAAAAATAATCTCAAAAAAAGGTCTGACTCTTAGAGGTCTCGATTTTTATTTTATACATGGCGGTCGGTAACGTTGGTGAATTAGGTAAAGGTACGGAAAGAGAGGGATTCGAACCCCCGGTAAACAAAAGCCTACATAGCAGTTCCAATGCTACGCCTTAAACCACTCGGCCATCTCTCCTACATTATGACCCAGAAACCTCGAGTGAATAGCGAGTCATTTATATTCTTGCAGTAAAGGTAGTTCTATATTTTTTTTCTTTCTTTATCAGAGGGGGCCCCTTAGGCCTTGGGGGGCGGGGCCTCTTTTTTGATTTTTTAATAAAAAAGGGGGAGAGGGACCCTTTTTGATTTTTGAAGTACAGCCCTACCCTATAGTGGAGTTATCTTTTCCCTATCTAAGCTATATCAACATAGCAAACTAGAAAACTTATCCGCTTGTCAATTCTTGGTGTAATATGTAAATGATTGGTGTCAAAATTTTTCACTGATCAGGTGTGATCAGTCTCATCCGTGTAAGAATTAGGAATTCCTCTTCCAACTCGTCCCAGAATGGGCGTTATGGCAAAGAACAAGAAGAAAACCAAAGGAGAAATTTGTCCAATAGTAACAAATGGTGCTTCCACAGGTTGACATCCGATCCAACCTAGTAGTAAGCAATCCGCCAAAAGCAACCAAAACATTCCTTGGTGAATCGGTCGAAAACTTGAACTACGCACATACATACTTTTAAAAAAAGGTAAAGCCAAGAGACATATAAAAACTGGTGCTATTGCGGCTACACCTCCCGCTTTGTCAGGTATACTACGAAGAATGGCATGGATCGGTAGGAAATACCATTCCGGCACAATATGAGGCGGGGTGGACATCGGATTAGCAGGTATATAATTGTCGGGATGTCCCAAAACATTAGGAGCATAAAAAATCCAAATAGAAAAAAAGATAGCAAAAGCTACCCAACCAACTAGATCCTTGACATAAAAATAAGGGTAAAAAGCTATTTTATCCATCTCAGAATGTACACCCAATGGATTATTTGATCCATATTGATGCAATGCGGCCAGATGAAGAAGACTGGCGCCTACTAAAATAAAGGGGAGTAAATGATGAAGACTAAAAAAACGATTTAAGGTGGCATTGTCCACGGAGAAACCACCCCAAAGCCAAGTCACTATGGTATCTCCTACTACAGGTATGGCGCTAGCTAAGCTTGTAATTACTGTAGCTCCCCAAAAGCTCATCTGACCCCAAGGTAGTACATATCCTATAAAAGCTGTCACAATCATTAATAGGAAGATTACAACTCCAAGACACCAAACAAATTCCCTAGGACTGCTATAACTCGCATGATATAGACCACGAAAAATATGAAGGTAAACCACAATAAGAAACATACTTGCCCCATTAGCATGCATATAACGGAGCAACCAGCCCCCTTCAACATCTCTCATAATGTGTTCTACGCTGTTGAAAGCTAAATCCACATGAGGTGTGTAATGCATAGCTAAAAAAACGCCAGTCACTATCTGAATGACTAAACAAATACCAGCTAACGGACCGAACCCCCACCAATAACTAAGATTGCTCGGGGTTGGATAATCTACTAAATGCTGATTAAGTGTGGAGGATATAGGTTGTTTAAGAAGAGAGAATCGTTGGTTCCTTATAGTCATTTCTCTTTCCTATCGTGACAACTCTTGTTCACCCACTTTTTTTTGCGTTCTAGGGCCCTAAAATATCCTAAAATATATATATTGATATTTGAGCCTTTCTTTGACTTTTGAAAGCATTCCTCGGGGGCGAATTAAGCGTCGACGTTTTTAGAATTCTTTCTCCTACACACCTTTGCCCTCTTTCACCGAATAGGAAAGAAGAATCTTTCAAGCGGGCAGAGACCTAAATTTCTTAGATTCATTCCTAAGCTTGCTTTGTCGCAGCAAGATGGATTGGATGATCAGTCCGAGAGTGCTGTAGAGAAGAGAAAGCGGTCAAAACTTCTCTGATTCGGTCACCGAGCAGTCGGACAACCCTTCAGTAACCCAGGATGACCCCGAGAGAAGATCTCGTCCACCAAGCGGGACAGCGGAGTGCGATCCTTAAGCAATTGGAGGTTCTCGCTCATCTCTTGGGATCCATATCATCTGAATACTTTTCCTGTTACATTAGCATAGCTAAATTTGAATAGGATGACTCAGCGTCAGGAAAAGTAAGCCCCCCTTTGCCTTGATTTAATTTGGCTTCGCTGCGCTCTGAATCAATCAATAAGCTTATTGATTGGATTCATCCTATTTCATTTGGGCGAGAGGTCCGAAGGAACAAAGAAGCTCGACTGTAAGGAGAGGTGCTTTAGCAACTCGACTGAAAAGGCGTTCCTCGAGAGTGAAACGAGAGGGAGGCTGGGCTTATCCATGGGACTTGCCTTGGCGGTTAGACTTTATTTTAACACATCCTCGAATTCGTCTCGTCGGTTGGTTGATTCTCGAAATAACCTCTTGAGAAAAAAAAAGGTCCATCAGGTTTTGCCCTGCCATCTCCGGCGAGGCCCCATATCCGTGAGACTGGATCACTGTAATTCACGGAAGTCCATTTGGACCTCTCCTTTTAGTCGAGTCACTCCGTGCCTCTCGGGAGTAGGGCTTTGTTCTGGGGGGGCCGACTTGCGCTGCTTTATAAGGGAGAGAATTTCATAAAGTAACTCTCTCTATCTATCCTTAGAAGTAGGGCGATAGAAAGTCAATATGAGATTTGCGTTGGTTTTTCCAACGAAACAAAGCATTATCATTCGGAAGGCTCAGTCCCAACTCGGACTTCCATAATGGGTTCATCCCTCCGCACTACGGCGCTCCAATGAACAAGAGTTCTCCGCCTTAGTATATTTAGAAGAGTAGTCGGGAGTTACATTCGTAACTTAATGTTATGTTCACGCATTATATCTTTCTTTCCAAGAGTACTACCTGTACGTAGTCTATGTCTGGGGAGCATACTTGACAGGAAATAGACACAAGCGGTAGAGAGGTCCCCCACTTCGATTCCCGCCCCGTTCGCATCTCCGATCCAAGATAAGGGATTACTCTGTTAGGTCTTTTCGGTCCGGAGCCGGCTGGTAATGGACTTACTTACCTTGCTTGTGGACCAGCTGCGGAGCTAACCTTTCTTTGTTCTATTGGTTTGGTGGTTGCTACCAAGACGATTTCTTTATGCCCATCAAAGAACCTCGAGATGCTAATCCACGAAAAACGATACGATAAATTCGAAAGAACTCAGATACAGAACGAGGGCGACCCGTGGAAATACATCGGTTTCTTACTCGTGCAAAGGAACTATTTCTTGGCAACTTGGACAACTTATAACGATGTTTGTCCCGCATATCACTAGGAAGATCGGGATCTTTACAAAAGGCTTTATAAAGCTTTCGTCTCAATTCAAATTTAGCCGCGAGCAATCTACGTTTGTGATCTCTACTATTTTGCTTCTCCGACATCTTACTGAGTTTCCCCCTCATCTTTTTGCAAAAAGCCGCTCCACAGTGGTAAAGTCTCATCTTGTGTGTTGGCCGAAGTGACAATAGTCACATTGAACCCTCTAATATGTTCGAAGATCTCGAAATGATCTTCCAGTTCCGGGGAGAATTCGCAAAACTCCGTTTCCATCGAGAATTGAATGGAGTTTTTCCGTATTTCGACCGGAAAATCTAACAGAGACATTACTGTCGAGATTCTGACCGAAAAATTAGACATTCCATGCCCTCGGAGAGTGCTTTGTCGTGCTAGGTCACTTACATATCCTTTGTCTTTATTTGACCCCAAGAATGGATTAGATCGAAAGGACTTTCCTGTCGAACCCCTTTGTGTCTGTATGAATTTCTGACCGCGCGGAATCTCCATAGCCAATTTTCCATTTTTTATTATGAAATTATAGGGTGCCTTTGGTACTACTCTTATTTCACACGATCCAGGAACTTCCATAACGTTGGCGTGATTCGGTTTGAGCAACGGATCTTGACGTGATACATCTTCGTAATGAAAATTGAGTGGAAACATGAGTTGGCTTTTACAGTATCTATAGAATAAGCTGACTCCTCCTACTCCTCCTTTCCGAAAAGATCATCCTTGGTCCTTTTGACATAAGATTCTCGGCCCGCTTTCTCCCCATTAACCAATTACGTTACGACCACTGAACAAACTTGGTTGACGAACATGGTTTATGAGCCGCTAATGTAGCGGCTTGTCGAGCATTTGCCAAACTCACACCATCCATTTCAAATGGGATTTGTCCCGTGGACACACGAGCAATCCAACCCGTAGGATTTCCTTTTCCTCTTCCCATTCTTACTTCTGTAGGTTTCCCGGTAATAGGGAGATCCGCGAAAACTCTTACCCATATCTTACCATTTCTTCGGAATTGTCCGCTCATAGCACGATGGAAGTGTCCGATTATAGCCCGACGCGCTGCTTCAATGGCTCGATATGAAAGACGACCAGCTTTACAACTTTTAGTGCCATATCTTCCAAAACCCAGTTTTGTACCATCCGGTTTGCAACCCCTACTACATCTGCCTTTACGATATTTACTATATTTCGTACGTTTCGGATATAGCACGTCCCCCTTTTTTTTGACTATATGAAATCCACACTTTGACACCTGAGATTCCGTAACGAGTAGATACTTCCGCAGGAGCATAATCGATTTTCTGGTTAAATACATTACGAGAAGTTTTTCTATGCTTATAGCATTTAGTTTGAGCTTTTTCTGCTGCGTCTTTTAATCGACCGGAAAAACATATACGGATTCCCTCCACCCTTTTTGGAATCTCCTTCACTATTTTAGCAAAAATGGAATGAAATGATCTTCTTTTGTTCTTCAGTTGAAAAGAGATGTCTTGAGCAATCAGAGAAGCGCTTTGATAAACAGATTTTATTTTGACTGACTCAATTAAGGTCTTAGTGTTTGTTCTATTAGACAAGAAAGATCGCATTTTTTTTACTTCGTAAAAATAAGAGTTGTACCTATACGGAATTCCTCTCTTTCTCAGTATGATTTCTATCATCATATCTATTACCTTTATCAATTCTTCTATCCCACCTAGGTTTTTGAATTTCTCTATCAATTCCATTACCTTATCCTTACCCAAAAGGTTCCAACATTTGACCCTTAATTGATTGAGTAGTTGTTCCCGGGCATCAAGGTTATTATACACCCCAACCCCATCTCTTAGAAAGAAAAAGGTAGCACCGAAGAATGGAAAGAGCGAGATGGTGGTTTTAGTTGTTCCCGCGAAGCGAAGATCATTCGCCAAGCGAATGAAGTGGGTCAACCTATTTTTGGCTTCGGCCAAACACTTTTTCTCGCTGGTCGAGCTTTCTACAAAAAAAGCGATACGAGAACGTATTCTCTTCTGTAAGCTTCTTCCCTGTGCATTCGCTCTCCCCATCGTAGATGGTTCAGCCGCGCCCGGTGCCACGAAATGATTGAGAACTACGACGGGGTCGAAATTCATTTGGTTCTTTGTATTAAAAAAGTATTGCATGACCAAAAAATTCAAGGAGGGGCGCACTGCAGGGAGGGTCCGTAGATAACTCGTCGGGCCGTCGGAGCGGGACTTCTTTGGGAAAAAGAACTTGAATAACTTCGTTTTTCTGAAGGAGTCGTCATTTTCTATCAGGAACGCTATGTCATTTACAACCCCGGCGTATTTCGGATGCTTGAAGGCCCCGCTGATCCGAAGTGATTTAGAAAGATTCTTCTTTATCGATGGTGATCGGTCATGGTATCCATAGCGTTGTTTTTTTTTCGGCCACCCCCGGATTTCGTTTTGCTTCTTTCGGTCGTCGAGCCTGATCGACTCGACTCTTTTCCTTGCCCCCCGGCCTCTCACTTCGTTTCGTTCTTCTTCTGTATCGTCGCGAAGACACCCGATCGGCCCGGCTTTCCCGAATGTCGTCCACCACCGGCCCTTCTCCTTTCCGGGTCTAGTTTTTTCACGTCGTTTCAGTCGTCGTGGTCGACGGGGAAGAAAGAAATGAATGAATGTTCTTTTAGGAAAATGTAGAAGAATACACCTACCGAGACGAAAGCCAAAGGTGAGTCTCGTAGGTGGACGTATCGAACCGAAATAAGATCTCAGATTGACATCTTGATACACAAATTTACCATAATAATAAATAGAGTCAATAGTGACCCCACCGTAGAAAGAGCCGCTTCTTTTTTGCTTGATAGGGGGGCTTCCATTCACCAACAAAGACTAAAAGTGCTCTCCGAACCGTGCTGGATAGTCACCCATCACACGGCTCTCAAACCCAACCTGTGGTGGATCCCGGGAGACAAAGTCAAAGCGCTTGATCCTTTGCCCCATACTTTGAGATGCTCCTCCCCGCGCAGCGACGCTGCTCGTGAGAGGCTTAGCTTTAAGCTGCTATTGTTCGGTTCGGATAAGTCAAGTCCCTTTGATCGGTTCGCTCAGGTGGTCTTATCTTCCCTAACGTTCAGAGTCGTTTTGGTTTGAGAAAGGAGCACCGGCCGAGCGCCCTGAATGAATAAGAAATGGACAGGAGAGAGAATCAATGATTCTTATTCAACCGAGTTGAAGCTAGCAACATGTTGATTACACACCGGAGGTTAGTAAGAACTGAGGGGTTCTTCCTCCTAACCTAAGTAGACTACCCGCGCTGCGAAGCAACTGGTACTTGATTGGGGCGGGGGGGGCGGTTTGGTTTCGTGCAAGGCCCTCGCAACAGGAAGAGGCAGTTGTCATTTGAAAGGAAAAGCCCTTTGTTGTGTATAGGGTTCTAAACCAGCGCACCCTAATTAACAAACAAGCCCTTTCGCACTTCTTAGTTAAGCCTAAACTTATTAAAAACGAAAGTGCTAACGCGTCTTTATAATATTCAAAAACCTTTCGCCTTTATTGATATAAAACAAGCTTACTTACCGGCAACAAGCACCTTTTTTTCTCAAAGTCAAGTTTCTCGCTTGTTTCTTTAGAAAGATTGCAGTCTTCGCGAAACAACTTATCCTTTTCTACGAATCTTCCCTTTATTGAGCAAAACTCTATCTATATTTCTTCCCGGGATATTTTCTATAATTTCAATTCTATCATTTGTTTGACAGCTTAAACTAGGCTTCATTTTAGATAGGTTTTCGGTCTTAATCAAAATCGGTCAGGGGTGCGCCGGAACGGTCGGTGGCCGCTTAGTCTCATCCGAGAGTCTAATATCTTTGTACTGCTTTTTTTCTTTGAAAAAAAGAAGGAAGGGGTCGATTTATAGGCTCCTTCCCTTCCACTGCATAGCTGCGCTAACAGGTACTACGAGCCCTCTGTCCCACACATCTAACCAGCTCGCGTGGTTCACCGGTTCCACCGAAAACTCTCATTTGTTAAAACGGAGCATAGTGCGCTTTAGGCGCCGAGCGAGAAACCTCTCTTCTTTCGTTTCGGTTCGGTTTATTCACTATCTGAAACTTAGCACTTGTTTGATTTTTATTATTGGGCGGCGGCGTTCTTTTTTGAAGTCTATCCGAACCGAATTAGCACTTCTCAGATCAGACTAGGCCTCCCCCGCAGAGCTGGGCGCCGGGGACCTGGATGCGCTAGCGATCGGCGCATAGGGGGGGTTGGGTTGCCTGGGTTTCTCGGCCTGGTATCCTACACCTCGCGTTAATGATATCTACATTCAACTGTGCCCCGGAGACACGGTCGAAGCACGCCCATCCAGTGTGCTTCTTTCACGACATGCTCTGGTTCCGGGTGTTTTCCAGTGGTCTTCTAGCGTTAGAAGAAGTCGTGTCCGTCCCGGACATCTGCAACGTCCTCCCACGCTTTTTTTGAAAATATAGGATAAACTGAAGGAAAAGACTTACCCATTCGGTGACTTTCGCGGTCGCCCTCACTGAACCGACTTGAATCTGAACTACGATTTTTTCCAAGTCTTACCGAAATCGGATTTCCTTTTCGTGCCATATTTTTTGACTTTATGGATTTCTGTCCCTTTTTTCTTCCCGGTCCAATATTTGTTCTCGAAAGTCTGAGTTTCCGTGTACTCTCCAAATTTATGACCAACCTTCCCCTCAGTGATCTTAGAACGCTACTACGCATCTTTACTATATAGTGGTAAGGTAGGTTTGGGTATAGCAGGACTTGAACCTGCGACCATTAGGTTAAAAGCCCAATGCTCTACCAACTGAGCTATACACCCAAATAAAGATGTAGTAGTCAATTAAGATTGGTGCGGAAAAGAGAAGAGGTCTCAACGAGCCTTCAGCATCTGAAACGGGAGCTTTAACCTGCATATCATACGGGAGTCTTAGTGGAGAGCGTTCTCTGGTTCTCATCCCTAGTAAAATTTGAAGTGACGGAGGAACCCCTATTCGATAAAGAAGGGAACGGTGCAAATAAAGCTATTTCGAGTCCTCTATCAACAACCAACCAAACCACCCGCTTGTCGGGCTTAAAGCGGAACTGAGCTTCTCACTAACAAAATCAATCGTAAGCTTCATGTCCGAGACTCGGAAAGAGTGGCGTTAAAGAGGGCGTCAGAGCCTCTCGAAGTCTCCGATCTCACAGATGGTTAGGCTGCAATTCCTTCGCTTGTGAAGAAGCTTGGCTAGTTCTCCTTACTCGGACATTCTATTCATTCGACCACCGCCCCCTCCTTACGAATGGTTACGGGACTAGAGCGAGTCTCTTTTTATTTGCAAGAATAGGTCTGAGCCTGATGACATTCCTGCTTTCCTTGCCATGTCCAACTAAAGTGAAAGTGAATCAACTGCAAGGAGGAATCGACCTTTTTCTACTATTCATTTGCGCCGGAAACCCCTTCATCATTTGCCCTGAACTGGTGAAAGGAATAGGAGGACTTTTCCCTCGGTGGAAGTAGGGATTTAAGCACAGTTGTGATTCCGCTTTCATGTCTTGGATTGAGCTTTCTCACTCCGAGAAACGCCTCTTCCTTGTCGGCGTCCTTTGTTCGCTACTGCTTTAAAGAATGGGATGAGGCTACCTGATCGTCGAGTCGACTTCCATCAATCAATTGGATTGGATCTTATTATCCATGGTCATAAATCTGATTCTTCACCCAGTGGGAACACAGTCTTCATGGTGGTACCAGTGCGTATATATGTAGATGGGGCCTTCGGCTCCCACCCTCGATTTTCCATCCAATCTTCCTATCTTCTTTTCCCTGCTTTGGAAGCATTCGATCTCTGCTTCGCCCTCGTCAGAGAAAGGGGGCGAGAAGCCTGCGTGCGATTCCTGGGTTGGATATCCCTGGCTCTCTTCTCTCTGAGTCCCCGCTAGCTTTCAAGCGTTCATTCAATCTCCCTCCCAACGCAAGGAAACCGATCGATGCACTTGGCTTTAGGTTTCGATCGATAATAATTTATATTATATATAAAACGCTTCTCGCTGGAGACTCGGGTAGGGCGCTTGCTCTCCTCTTGGCAGCCTTCTTCAAGTAGGCTTCTTTCTTCGCTAACGCTTAGGAATTCCTAGAGACTGAGAAACTAAGTTGAATTCTATTTCTAGCTTTTTTTTATAGCTATATATTTCGTAACTGATGAGAGATTAATTGATCGATACATCAGATCCTAGGTCGGGAATGACGGGGCTCGAACCCGCAGCTTCCGCCTTGACAGGGCGGTGCTCTGACCGATTGAACTACAATCCCGGCTATACTGAACACTAACATGATATACTGAACACTAACATACTCGAGCACTCGTTGCGAGAGGAACCCCAGTTACTCGACTGAAAAGGAGAGGTTGTGAACACAAACTCGACTGAAAGGCGTTCATCGGCTTTCACCCTTCCATTGCACTTTCATGAGTCAACCATCACTCATACGAAATTGAGATTGCCGAGTCAACCTTCTTCTCATACGAAATTGAGATTGCCGAGTCAACCTTCTTCTTTCAGGCTTTGAATGGTCTCCTGATGGAAAAGGTCTTGTTGGTTTCAATTGTTTATTGAAGTAATCCTTGCATTCAGCTGCTGATTGATTCCAGTCAGTGCTTCAGATTGTCTTGGGGCACTGTCAATATACTGACTTACAGGTAAAGTCTCCGTTTCCCTATCTAACTCCTCTTGGAATCTCTTGTTTTCAACAAGGAAAATTCCATTTTCTGCTTGAAGCAGTGGCTAACTCATACAAGACTTCTGCCCGAACGTACTTTTCGTTTTCAAATCCAAGAAGGGACAAGAATGGAATGATTTTCCTTTTGTCAATATCTCGTCCGATACTGGTCCTATCGGCCTCTTTGAGATTAAAATCGCCTTGACTTCTGCCAATAAGAAAAGCAAATCAAAGCTATGGTTGAGAGTTCCAAGTTCTTTCCAGATTAGATTCTAGCTAGGATTTGTTGGCTCAATCAGTCGTAGAATTCCTTCTCCCCCCGGCATCTACTCCTAAGATCTCTGACCTGATCGATGTCTCAGGAATTAGTCCCGGATCATATTCCAGTGCGTCCACAGAAGAGGAAATCGCAATGCATCTTGCTCAGCAGGCTTAGCTTGGAGTGGGACAGGGGTTCCTCACTCCGTGCCTCTCACATTGGGAACTTCGCTCACTTCCTAAAACACTGGAGACTGAGGCGCATTCGCAACAATACATCTATGACTAGAGAATTAGGTATAGGAAGAATAGATCTAGCAATACAATCACCAAACTATTAACACTTCCAATACCCATACCATCAACTCAAAGGTTGTCACCACGGAGCATAACTGCAACTAAAACTATTACCAGAAAGACAACTATACTGGCATGCCACCTATACGGGCACGCGTACTCTTTCCAAAGCTAAAAGCACCTCCTACACTTGAGAACTACTACGCATTGGAAACGAAGCAGATAGTCACCATTACCATAAGACCAGCGACCAACTAATGGTTCTTTTCTTACTTAAGACTCAGAAAAAGAAGAAGCCAACCCAGATCCTTATTCGCGGTAGCAGCTACTTCTTCTGCTTCTTCGGTTGTTGCCGCCTAATTAGCTACGATCAATGAAAATCTCTACAGAGAAGAAAGCTGGTCCCACTAATTTACCTAAGCAGGTCTCCTTAAGTTAAGTAAGTGCATGTCCTTTCTTTTGAAGGTTGGGGAACCTACCGATGAAGATTCTCTCTACCATACTGGGCAATATAGATGAACAAGCCATGCCCACCCCGCCTCAGATCAGCAGGAGTCAGACACTGCATGGCTCATCCATCAGGTAAAGAAAGGCCAACAATAGAATACATGTTATTTATGGCTGTTTGTTGCAGGAAGAGTTTCATCAAGAGAACAAGGCAATAAGGTATCTGCAGAAATAGGAGTAGTAGCAGTAGTCGCGGGTGTCGAAAGAATAAGGGAATCAATGCTGTCAATCGGAACAACTGGTTGGGCTACTCCTTGTTTGAGGAGTTAGTTTCTTGATTCTTTATCTCCGGTATCTGCTCTAGAAA